GGGTTAGAACACAGGTGTGGGCTAGGTAAATCAACGGACAGTCTTAGTCGTCCTATTGGAAATACCAGTGGAAGTGAAGATCCCATTCTAAATGATACGAATAAAAACATTCATTGTTGGCGCGAAAGTCGCAGTTATAGTTGCAGTAATGTTGATCATTTTTTCGGTGTCAGGGGCATTTGGGGTTTAATCTCTGATGACACTTTTTTAGTTAGGGATAGTAATGGTAACAGTTATTCCGTATATTTTGATATTGAAAATCAGGTTTTTGAGATTGACAATGATAGTTCTTTTCTGAGTGAACTAGAAAAAGCATTTTCTAGTTATCTGAATAGTGGGTCTAAGAGTGACAATCGCCACTATGATCATTATATGTATGATACTACGTATAGTTTGAATAATCACATTCATAGTTGCATTGATGGTTATCTTCGTTCTGAAATTAGTATTGATAGGTACATTTCAAGTGGTAGCGACAATCACATTTACAGTTATATTTATAGTTACATTTGTAGTGGTGAAAGTGTAAGTGATAGTGACAGTGGGGGTTCTAGTATAAGAACTAGCGGTAATGGCAGTGATTTCAATATAAGAGGAAGATCTAATGATTTTGATGGAAATCAAAAATACAGACATTTATGGGTTCAATGCGAAAATTGTTATGGATTAAATTATAAGAAATTTTTTAGGTCAAAAATGAATATTTGTGAACAATGTGGATATCATTTGAAAATGAGTAGTTCAGATAGAATCGAACTTTCGGTTGATCCGGGCACTTGGGATCCTATGGACGAAGACATGGTCTCTATTGACCCCATTGAATTTCACTCGGAAGAGGAACCCTATAGAGATCGTATCGATTCGTATCAAAGAAAGACAGGTTTAACTGAGGCTGTTCAAACAGGTATAGGTCAACTAAATGGGATTCCCATAGCAATTGGGGTTATGGATTTTCAGTTCATGGGGGGTAGTATGGGATCCGTAGTAGGCGAGAAAATCACCCGGTTGATCGAATATGCTGCTAATAGATCTCTACCTGTTATTATGGTGTGTGCTTCTGGAGGAGCGCGCATGCAAGAAGGAAGTTTGAGCTTGATGCAAATGGCTAAAATATCTTCCGCTTCATATGATTATCAATTCAATAAAAAGTTATTCTATGTATCAATCCTTACATCTCCTACAACCGGTGGAGTAACAGCCAGTTTTGGTATGTTGGGAGATATCATTATTGCCGAACCCAATGCCTACATTGCATTTGCGGGTAAAAGAGTAATTGAACAAACATTGAATAAGACAGTACCCGACGGTTTACAAGCGGCTGAGTATTCATTCCATAAGGGCTTATTTGATCCAATCGTACCACGTAATCCTTTAAAAGGTGTTCTGAGTGAATTATTTCATCTACACGGTTTTTTTCCCTTGAATCAAAATTCAAGTAGAGCACTAGGCTCAGTTATTTGTAGCGAACTTTAGTTCATCGGAATGAAAGTCAAAATAAGAAGAGTGGGGTTTTCTTTGGTAACATAAGTTCTATAGGAAGTTTCGGATAATTACTTTTTTTATCCAGATTTTTTATCCTACCCCCATTCATGATTAGTAATCAGGAACCCTCTATCAAGAGGAAAAGGGTGAATTCTTCCTTCTGCGGAATGGAATTGGGAAAAAAATCAAAAGAATTTCATGTTCCCTTCTTTCATATTAATATATATAGACCCTATTATTCTATATATCTATATATATAGATATATAGAATAATTCAAATCTGAAAGGGAAGTGTTGCATATTTTTATATCTCCCGAGAACCTACACTTTTAGACTATGAATTCCTGTTGGATCGGATCCTAACGAATCCTTAGGAAACTCGTAAGAAACTCTTTATTAGAAGATAAGGGCGCTAGAACAAGAATAATAAAGCGGATTATCATCCATATATTTCTTGTAGAAAGATGAATAGATACACTTATTTAGCTCTACATTCCTTGCACTTATTATATACTTAATAATACTTATCTTATAATAGATATACTTATCATAACATAAGATATCTTTAAAACAAGTACAAATATTAAATCGAGGCACCCATTCTATGACAGATCTCAATTTACCCTCTATTTTAGTGCCTTTAGTGGGCTTAGTGTTTCCAGCAATTGCAATGGCTTCGTTATCTCTTCATGTTCAAAAAAACAAGATTGTCTAGATCTGATAGGACAAAATTTCATCAATTTATTTCAAAACTTGGACTTGTATCATAATACAGATATCTATTTAGTGGAATATGATACGACATGTGGCTCCCTCCGGACACAAATATAAAAGTGGTTGGTTATGCCTGCGGATACATGATATATGGATAAATGCATGTATATGTGGGGATAGCTGTTTAAAAATGGATCAGCGGATATCTGAAATAGAAAGTCAACATATCTATATTATGTAGATATACATAGTGGTATCATATGAAGGGGATGTTATTATTTTATATCTAACCAATTCGATGAATTACTCCTAATAGTTCACATCATAATAGTGCTAGTTGATGAGAGTTACTTCGGGAGCAAAACAAAAAAAGTAAAATAAAATTCATTTGGCTTATTCTCTCAATTCCAATAGGATGCAACTGGATCTAGTATGAACTATCGATCAGAACGTATATGGATAGAACTTATAACGGGGTCTCGAAAAACAAGTAATTTCTGCTGGGCCTGTATCCTTTTTTTAGGCTCACTAGGATTCCTATTGGTTGGAACTTCCAGTTATCTTGGTAGGAATCTGATATCCTTATTTCCGTCTCAGCAAATCATTTTTTTTCCCCAAGGAATCGTGATGTCTTTCTATGGGATCGCAGGTCTGTTCATTAGTTCCTATTTGTGGTGCACAATTTCGTGGAATGTAGGTAGTGGTTATGATCGATTCGATAGAAAAGAGGGAATAGTGTGTATTTTTCGTTGGGGATTTCCTGGAATAAATCGTCGCATCTTCCTTCGATTCCTTATGAGAGATATCCAATCGATCAGAGTGGAAGTTAAAGAGGGTCTTTATCCTCGACGTGTCCTTTATATGGAAATCAGAGGTCAGAGCACCATTCCCTTGACTCGTACTGATGAAAATTTGACTCCACGAGAAATTGAAAAAAAAGCTGCTGAATTGGCCTATTTCTTGCGCGTGCCAATTGAAGTATTTTGAAATGAACTGAAGAGAATGAATGCTTTCTCAGCATGAGGGAAGGAACCCAGGAATAATGGAGGGGAATTCTTTCGTCTCGAAATCAAAATAATATTCATTATTTCAAGTGGTTCTTTTTGGCATTCATCGAAAGAACAAATGAAAATAGAATTGGTTCGAATTTGACCAACGGATTCTATATTCTTTACTAGATCCAAGGACTAAACAATTCAAAAAAAAAAAAGGAATAGATCCATAGGTTCCATACCTTGTTATAGAACTCATGCTTCATAGAAATATCGGACCGGATAGAGTCGGCGAATGAAGCGGGTTCATTAACAATTCACAGATGAAAAGTGTCAAAAAAGAAAGCATTGACTCTCCTCCCGTATCTTGCATCTATAGTCTTTTTGCCCTGGTGGATCTCTCTCTCATTTAATAAAATCCTGGAACCTTGGGTTACTAATTGGTGGAATACCGGACAATCCGAAACTTTTTTGAATGATATTCAAGAAAAGAACGTTCTAGAAAGATTCATCGAATTAGAACAACTATTCCTGTTGGATGAAATGATAAAAGAGTACCCGGAGACACAGATACAAAAGCTTCGTATAGGAATCCACAAAGAGACGATACAATTGGTCAAAATGCACAATGAAGATCATATCCATATCATTTTGCATTTCTCGACAAATATAATCTGTTTTGCTATTCTAAGTGGTTATTCTATTCTGGGTAATGAAGAACTTGTCATTCTGAATTCTTGGGTTCAGGAATTCCTCTATAACTTAAGCGACACAATAAAGGCCTTTTCTATTCTTTTATTAACGGATTTGTGTATCGGATTCCACTCACCCCGCGGTTGGGAACTAATGATTGGTTCGTTCTACAAAGATTTTGGATTTGCTCATAACGATCAAATTATATCTGGTCTTGTTTCCACTTTTCCAGTCATTCTAGATACAATTTTGAAATATTGGATCTTCCATTTTTTAAATCGTGTATCTCCTTCACTTGTAGTGATTTATCATTCAATGAATGAATGAAGAACTCATTTGATCTGCCGATATCAATCAAATCATGATGTGACTTCGTACATAAACAAACCGTTTTGAGGCTTACTCACTCTTTATATTTCTACCCGCCCAGGGAATTCCTCCTATACTTCAGTACAATTATTCCAGTACAATGGCAGAATCGTGGATAGGGAACTATACTAGCTACCTACCTAATTTATTGTAGAAATTTCCGAGATCAATGATTGGACCATGCAAAATAGAAATACCTTTTCCTGGGTAAAGGAAGAGATGACTCGATTCATTTCCGTATTGATTATGATATATGTAATAACTCGGACATCTATTTCAAATGCATATCCCATTTTTGCGCAGCAGGGTTATGAAAATCCACGAGAAGCAACTGGGCGTATTGTATGTGCCAATTGCCATTTAGCTAATAAGCCCGTGGATATTGAGGTTCCACAAGCTGTGCTTCCTGATACTGTATTTGAAGCAGTTGTTAAAATCCCTTATGATATGCAATTGAAACAAGTTCTTGCTAATGGTAAAAAAGGGGCTTTGAATGTGGGGGCTGTCCTTATTTTACCCGAGGGATTCGAATTAGCCCCCCCCGATCGTATTTCTCCCGAGCTGAAAGAAAAGATGGGCAATCTGTCTTTTCAGAGCTATCGCCCCACCAAAAGAAATATTCTTGTGGTGGGTCCTGTTCCTGGACAGAAATATAGTGAAATTGTCTTTCCCATTCTTTCTCCGGACCCTTCTACTAAGAAAGACGTTCACTTCTTAAAATATCCCATATATGTAGGCGGGAACAGAGGA